TTCTATCATTTCTGTATCTGCAATTCAATATAGATGGAGATATACCACGTATATATGTCTCTCTTCTGCTCGTTTTTCCCATGCAATTTGGAATACTTGAACGGTCGATTCTTTTTTTCGTCTGAGCTTCCATCTTTACGAATCAAAGCGCAATAATGTTTCATTATTTAGAACAAATCATTCCATTTATAAATCGAAATACAAAATATGTATGATATGGAATAAAATAAAGAAGTGTAATAAAAAGACTTTCAAATAGCATTTGAAAGCAAAAACGAAAATGATTGAATCTAAAAATAGATCGAATCTAATATTTTTTAATATTAAATGCTATACAATAGAATTGTGCTATATAATTGTGATGTGAGAAAAATACATAAAAGAATTATCTATCGATAGATTTATCGTTATATTCTATGGCCTGTGGTAAGTATGAGTATTGAATATTTCCCTTCAATTATATATTTTATTATGACTATAGTCATATTCATTATGATTATGACTAGCTAATAGGAATCGCTAAGAATGCAAATAAGTATATTAATTAATAGCTAAGATGGCAATCCCTATACAGTATAATTTATCTTATGTGAGCCCGCTTAGCTCAGAGGTTAGAGCATCGCATTTGTAATGCGATGGTCATCGGTTCGATTCCGATAGCCGGCTTTTCTCTATTTATTTTCTTCTAGTTTTTACATGATTGAGAATGCCCTTTTGAAATCTGAAATCAAAGAATATTGTGAAAAATTTATTTTTTATCTTATATGAACTTCTAATTATGCCATGAAAAGAATCCCTTTTATCTATATAGAATCTTTATATAGAATATATATAGAATAGAAAGGTCTGGATATTTATTCATCTAATTATTCTTTAGAGTATTTAGAGTACAAGTACACTACTTTCGTAAACTTCGCTTCATTTATTATTTAGTTCAGTTTTAGTTTAGGTTTATTCTGTAAAATGAAATTTCATCAATAAGAATTCAATATAAATAAGAATAAGGAGTCTTTATGTCGCGTTACCGGGGACCTCGTTTCAAAAAAATACGCCGCCTGGGAGCTTTACCGGGACTAACTAATAAAAGGCCTAGAGCCGGAAGTGATCTTAGAAACCAATCACGTTCCGGTAAAAAATCTCAATATCGTATTCGTCTAGAAGAAAAACAAAAGTTGCGTTTTCATTATGGTCTTACAGAACGACAATTACTTAAATACGTTCGTATCGCCGGTAAAGCCAAGGGGTCAACAGGTCAGGTTTTACTCCAATTACTTGAAATGCGCTTGGATAACATCCTTTTTCGATTGGGTATGGCTCCGACTATTCCTGGAGCCCGTCAATTAGTTAACCATAGACATATTTTAGTCAATGGTCGTATGGTAGATATACCAAGTTATCGCTGCAAACCCCGAGATATTATTACGGCGAGGGATGAACAAAACTCTAGAGCTCTGATTCAAAATTCTTTTGATTCATCCTCTCAGGACGAAATGCCAAAACATTTGACTCTTCAACCATTCCAATATAAAGGATTAGTCAATCAAATAATAGATAGTAAATGGGTCGGTTTGAAAATAAATGAATTGCTAGTCGTAGAATATTATTCGCGCCAGACCTAAACCTAACGAAAATAAAAAAAATCACAAGGGTTCGGACAATTTTGATACCTTTCGTCGAAGTAAATTAACCTAAGGTTAAGATAAATAAGGGTTTGATCCGGATTTTTATCCCATTTAGATATCATAGAACGAGAGGTAGGTTTTCATTCCTTGTCTACTCTTTTCCTTTCAGTATTTTCCATGTCACATCAATTAGGGATAAAAAAAATATATCAAAGAAAGGTCTAACTGTTGTGTTGGAATATAATTTTCTATAGTGCTATTTTACTCTTTTGGTTAGTAAGATCAGTGAATTAGATGAAGGTACGGAAAGAGAGGGATTCGAACCCTCGGTAAACAAAAGCCTACATAGCAGTTCCAATGCTACACCTTCAACCACTCGGCCATCTTTCCTACATAATGATTATGACCCAAAAACCGAGTGAATAGCGAGCCGGTACTAGTGGATTATTGGATAGGAACAACCAATAAATTCGAATTATAACTAGATAAATATATAAATTTTCATGAAAGTCGAAGAAATATCTTTGTTTTGAGGTTAGACGGATAAATAGAAAATAAGAAAACTGTTAGAAAGATTCTATTCATGTTTGCAAAACCAAACCAGTCTTCGCCTCTTTTTCTGTTATTTTATAACGGTAACGGAGGCAATCACAAAATTAGAACGAATCCGCTGATTGATAGGTCTATTTTTGCACTTTGGTTAATGGATCTCTTTAGATCACGATTCTATTTAAACTATGATTCCATATCTTAAGAATTCTAAAATTCTTTTCCAGTCCAGTTTTATAGTTCTCTCTCAACAACAAACCCTACCCTGCAGATCTATTACAAATATTCATATAAATTATATATATATAAATATATAGTGGATTCTATAGTGTATACCTCCTTATGCATACAAAATAAAACAGGCGGGTTTTTTCATCGTAGAATGGTTATTTGATCCTTTTTTTTCTTCTTTGGATTGGATGAGAATTCAATAAAAATTTTGTTTATTCTAATCTATAACTTAAATGAAATTGAATACTTTCTTTTGTTGATATACTACTCCATTTACATTAGGATGAAATCGAAGCATACTCCAATATTTATTTCTTTTTTTTTTTTTTTATTCCTGTCAAAAAAAAATTTGAATAAATCTAAATACAGGTCCCATATCTTTTTTCTTAATGAATCTGTTTTTATGTTATTTCGTATTGTACAATTCTTTTCTTTGTGGGATCGGTTTACCACTAGAGGTAATGAGAATAATTATAGAATGGATTGCTACCTATGCCTAGATCGCGGATAAATGGAAATTTTATTGATAAGACCTTTTCAATTATAGCCAATATCTTATTACGAATAATTCCGACAACTTCAGGAGAAAAAGAGGCATTTACCTATTACAGAGATGGTGCGATTTGATTCTTTTTTTTATTGCTCTCAATCTTACGAGAAAGACACATGATTTGGGATCGGGATAGAAATAAAAATTTTGAAAAAAAAAAATCTACGCTTGTTGAAGGTAAAGTTTGGAAATAGAACAATTCCTTCTGTCGTGTATCCTCCATTAATGTAACCTCAGATGCTATGGTTTAATTTTCGACTCTAGTATTGAGCGAAAGGCTACACCTATAGGTTCTGTATTTACAGGTCAATCCTACTCTACCAGTACCAATAGGCCACATAGGGGAAGAAGCACTACACCTAGGAATCAACAACACGAAAACTTTGTTATAAATTATCCCGATCCTGATAAGGATCGGAACTAACAAGAATGGTCGGGACAACAAACATCCATCTCGTTTGTATTTTGGATACCTGTATAACCATCGAAGGCTGTTGAAGTGACTAATTCCTGGAAATTCTAAGGCGTTTAGAACAAATAAATTGTTGGAGTTATCATTTCTATAAAGTATCAACACGTTTGATCTTAAGAAAAGACCTTTTGCAGTAAGGTTGGCTAGAGATTTCTTGTAAAAACACTAGCCCTGCTCAGTTCATAATGATAATATTTTCATCTTTTTTTATTCGCTGTTTTATTTTCATTATGCACATAAAAGAGGAGCCGTATGAGATGAAAATCTCATGTACGGTTCTGGAACGGAGATTCTTTGAATAGAATGACGACCGTAACGGATGTCGGCTCAATCCGAAGGAAATTATGCGGAAGCTTTACAGAATTATTATGAAGCTATGCGACTAGAAATTGATCCCTATGATCGAAGTTATATACTCTATAACATAGGACTTATCCACACAAGTAACGGAGAACATACGAAAGCTCTGGAATATTATTTCCGAGCGCTAGAACGAAATCCGTTCTTACCACAAGCTTTTAATAATATGGCTGTGATCTGTCATTACGTGCGACTATCTCCACTATAGAAAGAAAAAAAGAAAGAAGGATTAAATCCGCTAGTAAATACTAGAAACAAAAAGGGCTTTCTACATATGAATCGGCTAAAACAACGATTTTTATCAGCTGTAGCAAAGAAAGAAACTTCATAGAAGTTTCAATTAAAAGTTAAAAAAGAGATATGCCTAGCTGTTTATTCTATGGATAAAGGATCTAATTGATAGAGCAAGCATCGTAAAGATAAATTAGCAAGGTTTTGGGCCGAGGCAATAATAACTGCTTATTAATGCCATGGTATGAGATAAGCATTAGGAATCCACTTATGTAATAGAGTTGATCCACTAAGGTGTTGAGCAGCGGTGTAGGATCAGATCCCAAAGAGAGTAAGTCTTTTTTTTTATGAATGAAAGTCTTTTTCAAAAATTCTATATAATATATATATCTAAATTTATTTAAATATGAAACCGAGATAGTTACCTTTCAGAAAATCCTAACGATAGGGATAAATGCCTATGCTTTACTTTATTCTTCGGAAGGTGGGAGAAAAGATAAAACTAAAATGGATTCTTAATCCAAAATTAAGATTTCAGTTTAAAACTCATGTCATTAACCTCTTTTGGTTAACCCCCCAAAATCAGATAGATCTATGAGAAATCTCATTTTGTTAGATATATGGTAAATTAAATGAAATGGGATACCAAAAGAATTGACTGCTGAGCCGTATGAGGTAGGAAACTCTCAAGTACGGTTCTAAGGGAAGGAATTGACTCGCCTATTCCGACCGGGGAGAACAAGCCATTCGACAGGGAGATTCTGAAATTGCGGAGGCTTGGTTCGATCAAGCCGCTGAGTATTGGAAACAAGCTATAGCGCTTACTCCTGGTAATTATATTGAAGCGCATAATTGGTTGAAGATCACGAGGCGTTTCGAATAAAAGAAGACACCTTAGTTCTTTTTCTTTTATTTCTTATTTAGGATTTATATATATCTATTTTTTTGTTATAATTAATTAATTATTTGTTGGCCACATCAGTCA